GAGACATTGTAGAATAGGCTAAACCCCTCTTAATGTCTTTTTGAGCAAGAGCTAAAGTAGCTCCTAAAAAAACTGTTATTATCCCTATAAAAGAGATAAAATTCATTATGTGGGGTATGACTATGAAAAGAGGTATAAGTCGAGCTACAAGAAAAATTCCTGCTGCTACCATCGTAGCAGCATGTATAAGAGCTGAAATAGGAGTCGGCCCTTCCATTGCATCAGGTAACCATACATGAAGGGGAAATTGTGCAGATTTAGCAATAGCACCGCCAAATAATAGAACAGCGCACAAAGTAACAAATAACAAATTGACCTCATTAGTAGAAATCAAGTTATTTAATATTTGGAATAAATCACGAAATTCGAAACTTCCTGTTACCCAATAAAACCCCAAAATACCTAATAATAAACCAAAATCACCAACACGATTAGTTACAAACGCTTTTTGACAAGCCTTTGCTGCAACAGGTCGTGTGAACCAAAATCCTATTAATAGATACGAACACATTCCAACCAATTCCCAAAAAATATAAATTTGTATCAAATTTGAACTAGTAACTAATCCCAACATGGAAGTACTGAAAAAACTCATATAAGCAAAAAATCTCAGATATCCATGATCATGAGACATATAATTATCACTATAAATCAGAACCAAAATTCCAACAGTAGTAATTAATATTGACATAATAGAAGTAAGTGGATCGATTAAGTATCCGAATTCTAAAGAAAAATCATTATTGATAATCCAAGACCATACATATTGATAGACAGAACTGCTATTTATTTGCTGAATAGACAGATTCATGGAAAAAATCATGACTATACTTAACAATAAAACGCTCTGAAAAGCCCACATACGACGAAGACTTTTTGTTGCCGTCGGAAAAAGAAGAAGTCCCAACCCTATTAACATAGGAACTGGAAGTGGAAGAAAGGGTATTATCCACGCATATTGATATGTCTGTTCCATAAAAAAAGTTTTTTATTTTTAATTAATTGTTTCCGATTGACCGGATCTTACCTCTTTCGAAAAAGTCACTAAAAAATCAAGATATGCACTAACTTATTTAATTTAATAATTTTATATTAGTATTTATTCTGAGTCTTTTCAAAATCGTTGAAATATTCAAAACAAGAAGTTACAATTGGTCAAATGATATGACCATGACCAAGTGCCATATAAAATAAAAAGAATCTAAATAAATAGGAAAATTTATATTATTACGATAATTTATCGTCATAATAATTTATAATTAATAAAAATAATAAAACAAGCTTAAAAATTTAAGCTAAAAAGAGTACTTGATGTTCATATGAATTATATGATTAACTAAGGTCATCGGTCTAATGAAATAAAAACTCTTTATTTTAGTTACTTTATTTCAACTCATTAACTAATTCATTATGGGATTGATTGTTTTCCATTTCAATCAAAACAATTTATTATTAAAGTTTAGAAGATTATAGATCTAAAATGAACTTTTTTTATAAAAAAATGGATCCTTTAACAGATTTCTTACTAGTCTCATTCGAATTTGAAAATTTAATTTAGGTGTATTTTTCTCAAGTTTTACTAAAAAAAGACTCACTTTTTTAGGCAAAAGTTTACAATCCTTTGAGGTATTTTATTACATGTAAATAAAGTATAGAATAGAATGACGAAAATAAAGGTCTTTTAGGTTCTTTTTTAAGTTTGATTTCTATCACATAGAAATTCTAAAGATATTACTTTGAGGTATAAACAACGAGAATTAAGAGTTCCAAACCAAAAATTTTTGGTTTTACGAATAGTGTATGGAATCAAAAAATTTTTATGTTATTTCGAGTCATTTTTTATTAAATTTTCACATATATATCTATATTTCTTTTTTATGAAGAGAATCTTTTTTAGATAAAAATAGATAATGAATAAGAAAAAATAATTGGTTTTGAACAATAGATGTCTTTCACATCCAACTATAACAATGAGTAACTTCTTCATTTTTAAATGGCAGTTCCAAAAAAACGTACTTCGATATCAAAAAAGCGTATTCGTAAAAATATTTGGAAAAGGAAAGGATATTGGGCAGCGTTAAAAGCTTTGTCATTAGGGAAATCTCTTTCTACCGGGAATTCAAAAAGTTTTTTTGTACGACAAACAACTAAGTCCTAAAAGATTGGAATAATCAGACTGGATTTGACTCAAAAAATTGGATCAGTAATTATTAATATAAAAAAATTGGCAGTCCTAGACTCTTAATCTTATTCTTATAAGATGTCTAAAAGAAAAATTCTTCTATTTTCTGAAATCTAAAGAAATAAAAAATATTGTATTTTTTTTTAGTATATTTTCAATCATATTTTGGTGGTGGGGAGTCTTATTTTCCCCATCGACCTTTACAATAATGAATGAAAAATTTTTATCTTTCTCGGGAAGGGCAGATATAAGATTTTTAGTTAAAATTAATGAATTGTTGAAACTTATTGATTTCATGAGAAAAATTTTTTTTTTTCA